CAATGAATTGCCTGACAAAAGGGCTGTCTTGATAGGACAGATTATGTAATAATATTACCTTCATTACTATATTTAATAGAATTAAACTATTCCTAAAAGTATCAAAAACTTTCGTGCATCGTACACTAAAATATAAAGACCAATTAAAAAGATAAGCTAAGTAAGCTACTGGGTTCATACCCCACCTATAAAGGTACTAATCCTTTTCTTTTTATTTTCACTAATTCAGCCAAAATAATGTTTTGTTTCATCTTAATAGCAGGAACCATGATTACAGTATCATCCAACTCTTGGCTAGGAGCTTGAATAGGGCTAGAAATCAATTTATTATCATTTATCCCCCTAATAAATGATAATAACTTAATGTCTACAGAAGCCTCGTTAAAATACTTTTTAACTCAAGCTATGGCCTCGGCCGTCCTACTATTCGCTATTATATTGAGATATTTAAACAATTGGTCCGCTACCCAAGATAGCCCAGTTTACAGAAACCTAATCATCACCTCCGCCCTTCTTTTAAAAAGAGGGGCGGCCCCCTTCCACTTTTGATTCCCCAACGTAATAGAAGGCCTTTCATGAATAACTGCCCTAACCTTGATAACATGACAAAAAATCGCCCCTCTGATATTAATCTCCTACACTATGCAAAACAACTTCATAGTACTAATCATTGTCTCATCAACCATCATTGGGTCACTAGGGGGATTAAATCAAACCTCCCTACGAAAATTAATGGCCTTTTCTTCCATTAACCACCTAGGATGAATGCTAGCGGCTATACGAGCAGCGGAATCCATATGATTACTGTATTTCTCTTTCTACACATTCTTATCCTTCAGATTAACCTTTATATTCGACAGCTTCAAAATATACCACATTAACCAGCTATTCAACACATTTTTCAATTCCAAATCATTAAAATTTATGTTATTCCTAAATCTTTTGTCCCTAGGTGGACTCCCACCATTTATTGGGTTCCTCCCAAAATGATTGGTCATCCAACTCCTAGTGTCAAAGGGGCAGTATGTGTTAATAACCGTTATAACTGTAATAACCCTGATTACACTATTTTTCTACCTTCGAATATGTTTTAGAGCCTTCATACTTAACTACTATGAAGTAAACTGATCAACCCAAATAACTGCCAATGACCTGTCGTTCAAATCAATAATAGGATTATCCTTCATCTCCTCATTTGGCCTAACTTTAGTGTCCCTCATTCATTCTTTCATATAGCAATCAGCAAGGCTTTAAGTTAAATAAACTAATAACCTTCAAAGCTATAAATATAAGATTAATCTTTTAAGCCTTAGTAATTATTACACCTTTAGAATTGCAGTCTAATATCATCGTTGACTACAAGGCCATAAATCCTAATTTAGTCAGCCCGAACCCATGGTAGCCCAACTGATTAAAAGGAACAACCTCCTATAAATAGATTTACAATCTACCGCCTAATCTTTCAGCCATTTAATCGCGACAATGGCTATTCTCAACAAATCATAAAGATATTGGAACCCTATACTTTATCTTCGGGGCTTGAGCAGGGATAGTAGGAACTTCCCTTAGAATCCTTGTTCGAGCAGAACTAGGCCACCCAGGAGCCTTAATCGGAGATGACCAAATTTATAACGTAATCGTTACAGCCCACGCTTTTGTAATAATCTTCTTCATAGTGATACCTATCATAATTGGAGGATTCGGAAACTGATTAGTACCCCTAATACTAGGGGCCCCCGACATAGCTTTCCCACGAATAAATAATATAAGATTCTGATTACTGCCACCATCTCTTACCTTATTGTTAGTCAGCAGCATAGTGGAAAACGGGGCGGGCACAGGTTGGACTGTTTACCCTCCGCTATCATCTATTATCGCCCACGGAGGGGCCTCAGTCGACTTAGCCATTTTCTCCCTCCACCTAGCAGGAATCTCGTCAATTCTAGGGGCAGTAAACTTTATTACTACAGTAATTAATATGCGTTCAACAGGAATTACATTTGACCGAATACCCCTCTTTGTATGAGCCGTAGTACTAACAGCTCTACTCCTCTTACTATCCCTCCCAGTCCTAGCCGGAGCTATCACAATACTTTTAACAGACCGAAACTTAAACACTTCCTTCTTCGACCCAGCGGGAGGGGGAGACCCCATTCTCTACCAACACTTATTCTGATTCTTCGGACACCCTGAAGTTTACATTTTAATTTTACCGGGGTTTGGTATAATCTCTCACATTATCAGTCAAGAATCCGGTAAAAAGGAAACGTTTGGATCCTTAGGGATAATTTACGCCATAATAGCAATTGGCTTACTAGGATTTATCGTATGAGCCCACCACATATTCACAGTGGGAATAGATGTAGATACTCGAGCATATTTCACCTCCGCCACAATAATCATTGCTGTCCCAACGGGTATTAAAATTTTTAGTTGACTGGCCACCCTTCACGGAACACAAATAAACTATTCCCCAGCCATATTGTGAGCCCTAGGGTTTGTATTCCTATTCACTGTTGGGGGATTGACAGGAGTAATCCTCGCCAACTCTTCTGTCGACATCATCCTACACGACACTTACTACGTAGTAGCCCACTTCCACTATGTATTATCCATAGGAGCAGTATTCGCCATTATGGCAGGATTCGTACATTGATATCCATTATTCACAGGACTCGCCCTAACCCCCAAATGACTAAAAAGTCAATTTATCATCATATTTTTAGGAGTAAATTTAACATTCTTCCCCCAACACTTCCTTGGATTAGCTGGAATACCCCGCCGTTACTCAGATTACCCTGACGCCTACACTACATGAAACGTAGTCTCCACAATCGGGTCCTCTATCTCACTATTAGGAATTTTATTCTTCCTATTCATCATCTGAGAAAGAATAACAACACAACGACAAACAATCTACCCTACGCAACTAAGTTCTTCAATCGAATGATTACAAAATACCCCTCCAGCTGAACACAGCTATTCCGAACTTCCTATTCTAACTAACTATCTAATGTGGCAGACTAGTGCAATGGATTTAAGCTCCATATATAAAGTATTCACTTTTATTAGAAACTAATGACAACCTGAGCCGCCCTTGGCCTTCAAGATAGAGCCTCCCCCCTCATAGAACAATTAACCTTTTTCCATGATCACGCCCTAATAATTCTAGTAATAATTACGACATTAGTGGGGTACCTAATACTTATATTATTTTTCAATACATACACAAACCGCAACCTATTACACGGCCAAACCATCGAAATAATCTGAACAGTTCTACCAGCAATCGTCCTCCTGTTTATTGCACTTCCATCACTTCGCCTACTTTACTTATTAGATGAAATTAATGAACCATCCGTAACCCTAAAAGCTATTGGACACCAATGATACTGAAGTTACGAATATTCAGACTTCGTAAATGTAGAATTTGATTCATACATAATTCCAACCAATGAATTACCAACAGACGGATTTCGACTACTAGACGTTGATAATCGAGTAATCTTGCCCTTAAACTCACAAATCCGAATCCTAGTGACAGCTGCAGATGTCATCCACTCCTGAACAGTGCCAGCATTAGGAGTAAAGGTAGACGGCGCCCCTGGCCGATTAAATCAAACCAACTTCCTAATAACACGGCCTGGCCTTTTCTACGGACAATGTTCAGAAATCTGCGGAGCCAACCATAGATTCATACCCATCGTAATCGAAAGAATCCCTACAACTCATTTCATTAAATGAGTAACTAATAACACCAACTAATCAATTCATTAGATGACTGAAAGCAAGTACTGGTCTCTTAAACAAATTAATAGTAAATTAGCGCCTACTTCTAATGAAAAAATTAGTTAAACAAATAACATTAGTATGTCAAACTAAAATTATTAAACCTCTTAATATTTTTTAATTCCACAAATAGCCCCCATCAGCTGACTAAGACTATTTTTTATCTTCTCAGTCACCTTCATTATATTTAGAATAATAAACTTCTATTCAACCACCCCACAAACACCTAAATCGCACCTATTACAAAAGCAACAATCAACCCCCCTAATTTGAAAATGATAACAAATCTATTTTCCGTATTTGACCCCTCTTCAAGTGTATTCAACCTATCTTTAAATTGAATAAGTACATTCTTAGGCCTCTTACTAATCCCCTCCGCTTACTGACTTATACCCTCCCGATGACACATTATATGAAATTTTATTCTCATAACACTGCATAAAGAATTCAAAACCCTTCTAGGGCCCCCCGGACACCCCGGGTGCAACATTTATCTCGTATCCATATTTTCCCTAGTATTATTTAACAATTTCATAGGCGTATTCCCGTACATTTTCACCAGTACAAGTCATCTCACCCTAACCCTCACCCTAGCCCTACCCATATGATTATGTTTCATATTATACGGGTGAATTAACCACACCCAACACATATTCGCCCACCTAGTGCCTCAAGGAACCCCCGCAGTTTTCATACCATTTATAGTTTGTATCGAAACTATTAGTAACATTATTCGACCAGGAACCCTAGCTGTACGATTAGCAGGTAATATGATCGCGGGGCACCTTTTATTAACCCTTATAGGTAATACCGGCCCCTCCCTACCCAATATAATTGTATCTTTACTATTAATTGGACAAATTGCACTCCTAGTTTTTGAATCAGCTGTTGCTATTATTCAATCATATGTATTTGCAGTTCTAAGTACACTATACTCTAGAGAAGTAAATTAATGTCAACACACTCAAACCACCCATTTCATTTAGTAGATTATAGCCCCTGACCTTTAACAGGAGCAATTGGAGCTATAACCTCTGTCTCAGGATTAGTAAAATGATTCCATCAATATGATATTTCATTGTTTGCATTAGGAAATATTATTACTATTTTAACAGTTTATCAATGATGACGAGACGTATCTCGAGAAGGAACTTTTCAAGGACTACACACCTTACCTGTAACATTAGGATTACGGTGAGGAATAATTCTATTCATTTTATCAGAAGTTTTATTTTTTGTATCTTTCTTCTGAGCTTTTTTCCACAGAAGTTTATCTCCAGCCATTGAACTGGGAGCTATATGACCTCCTGCAGGAATTCAACCTTTTAATCCATTCCAAATTCCACTATTAAATACAGCCATTTTATTATCTTCAGGAGTTACTGTTACATGAGCACACCATAGTTTAATAGAAGGTAATCATTCTCAAGCAACACAAGGGTTATTTTTTTACAGTGTTCTCCTAGGAGTCTACTTTACCATCTTACAAGCCTACGAATATATTGAAGCCCCTTTCACCATCGCGGACTCAGTTTACGGCTCCACATTTTTTGTTGCCACAGGATTCCACGGAATTCACGTACTAATTGGAACAACCTTTTTATTAGTTTGTCTAATCCGACACTTAAACAACCACTTCTCAAAAAGACATCACTTTGGATTCGAAGCAGCTGCATGATATTGACATTTCGTCGACATTGTATGATTATTCCTCTACATTTCAATCTACTGATGAGGAGGGTAATAACATATCTATATAGTATATAAAGTATACTTGACTTCCAATCATAAGGACTATTGATTAATAGTATAGATAATCCTCTTAATTACCACAATAACATTAATTATTTTTATTATTACAAGAATCGTAATAATACTAGCCTCCACCCTATCTAAAAAAGCAACAGCAGATCGAGAGAAATGTTCCCCGTTCGAGTGTGGATTCGACCCCAGGTCATCCTCACGACTTCCATTCTCACTACGATTTTTTCTAATCACAATCATTTTTCTAATCTTCGACGTAGAAATTGCACTAATCCTACCAATAATTTTAATCCTACCCTTCTCAGATATCCTAACGTGAACCATTACATCTATTATTTTCATTATCATCTTAATTATCGGCCTATACCAGGAAGGAAACCAGGGAATTTTAAATTGATCCAACTGGGGTTGTAGTTAAATATAACATTTGATTTGCATTCAAAAAGTATTGAAAATCCAATCTACCTCAACCTAGAATATGAAGCGATTTATTGCAATTAGTTTCGACCTAATCTTAGGTATTTTATACCCCTATTCTAAAATAAACACCCATATAAACTTAATAATTAATTGAAGCCAAAAAGAGGCCTATCACTGTTAATGATACCACTGAGACCCGTCTCCAATTAAGGAAGTATGACGTTCAAGAAAAAGCCGCTAACTTTTATCTTTTAATGGTTAAATTCCATTTGTACTTCTCCGTTTATATAGTTTAACAAAAACATTATATTTTCATTGTAAAATTAAAGTAATTACTTTTATAAATTACTAATTACAATTCACTATATTCAAGAATTAAACAATTACCCCGACATCTTCAATGTCATGCTCTCACCTTAAGCTTCTTGAACAAAAAAGAAGAAGAAAACCAAACAAGTACACCATAAAACAAATAACAATAGATAAACCCTTAAACTATTTCTATGTATTACTCCTACAGCCCTAGAATAAACAACCAACTCACTATACAAATTCTGCCCCCCAGAATATTCTGATCAACCTTGATCAAAAGACTTAATAATACTACTCCCTAACACCAGGGGATAACCAACAATTCCATAAGTAGAAATATATGGTATGAATCATATAGAACCAAAAAAATAACTTATTAAATAATACTTAATCAAGGGGCGATTAAAATAAAATAAAGAGACATTAGACACCAAATATCCAACTAGTCCCCCCACAACACAAACAAATAAAGTTAATAACTTCAAATAACTAGGCAAACAAATTATAAAGGGGGTAGGAAAAATTAATCAACTCAACATTCTGCCACCAATAATACTTATAATTAATAATCCCATCATCCCACGCAACATAACTCAACCCTCATCACTTAATACATTAAGAGAACCGCACCCCAATTCACCAGTTATTGAATAATAAACCAACCGAAAAGAATAACACACAGTTAACCCTGTAGAAAAAAAGAACAAAAAGAAAGAAAAAATATTTACGTATCTCAAAGATACCATCTCTAAAATCAAATCCTTAGAGTAAAACCCAGCTAAAAAAGGCATACCACATAAAGCCAAGTTAGCAACATTAAAACAACCTGAAGTTAACGGTATGTAAACCCCAAGACCCCCTATTGAACGAATATCTTGTGAATTATTCATATTATGAATAATAGCCCCAGCACACATAAATAGTAAAGCCTTAAATAACGCATGCGCTAACATATGAAAAAACGCCAACCTAGGAAGACCTATCGCCAAAATTCTTATTATTAAACCCAACTGTCTTAACGTAGACAAAGCAATAATTTTCTTTAGGTCAAACTCAAAATTAGCCCCTAACCCCGCTATAAACATAGTTAACCCAGATAATAACAACAATAAATCCCCGAATCAACTCCCACCTAATAACACATTAAACCGAATCAACAAATAAACCCCTGCAGTAACTAATGTTGAAGAATGAACCAAAGCAGATACAGGAGTAGGGGCAGCCATAGCTGCGGGCAACCAAGCAGAAAAGGGGATCTGCGCTCTCTTAGTTATACCCGCAAGTACAACTAACCCCCCAATAACACTTATCTCCACTCTATATTTTATATTTTCTAAATAAAAAATATAATTCCAACCACCATAATTTAACATTCAAGCAATAGCCAACAAAAAAGCAACGTCCCCAACACGATTAGATAAAGCAGTTAACATCCCAGCATTATAAGACTTTACATTCTGAAAATAAATAACTAAACAATAAGACACCAACCCCAACCCATCTCAACCCAATAAAATTCTGATTAAATTAGGACTAATAATTAACAATATTATAGACAAAACAAACATCAACACCAACATAATGAATCGTTTAATATTTAAATCCCCCGCCATATACTCCTTTCTGTAATAAATCACTAAAGACGAAATCAAAAGAACGAAAGATATAAATAATAATCTTATCCAATCAAGTAAAATTGTTATAACAACACTAACTGAATTTAATCTAACAACCTCCCACTCTAAAAACACCGAATAGTCATTTATTAAAAAAAGTAAACTAGAAAAAAAACAACTAATTCTGAAATTAATTAATACCAAAAAACTAATTGAACAAATTGATATATATTTCATGATCCAAAATGACCAAGCATTTCATTGACACCACAAATCAATATTTTTAATAAACTATTTGAACCAACTTAAAGCCAAAATAAACAAATATCTCTCCTTAAAATCAACAAATTTAAAGGAAACCAATGAAGGAACAACAAAAAGTACTCCCGCACCTTACCCCCTCTAAATGAGTAGGTTCCAGAACACACCCTACCATGCTGGCTATAAGAATACAAGTACAAAGTATAAGCAGCACTAAAAAAAGACAACAAAGATAGTGCAACTATTGTAATTCAAGATCAACTAACAATTCTATTCAATAAAGAAACCTCGCCCAATAAATTCAACGACGGAGGTGCCGCCATATTACAAGCACTTAATAAAAACCATCACAAAGTTATAGAAGGCATAAAATTCAATAACCCCCTATTAATTAATAAACTCCGACTACCTAACCGCTCATAAGTAATATTCGCCAAACAAAACAAACCTGACGAACATAACCCATGAGCAATCATCAGAGAATAGGAACCACAAAGCCCCCAGTAACTAAGAGTCATTAGCCCCCCTAAAACAATACCCATATGAGCCACCGACGAATACGCAATTAAAGCCCTTAAATCAGTCTGACGCAAACACACTAAATTAACTAACACTCCTCCAACCAGACTAATGCTTACCCAAATATAATTATACTTAACACCTCTCAACTGCAAAAAGGAAAAAACTCGCAACAGCCCATAACCCCCTAACTTCAACATAATACCAACCAAAATTATAGAGCCTGAAACAGGGGCCTCAACATGAGCCCTAGGCAACCATAAATGAACTAAAAACATAGCTATCTTAACTAAAAAAGCCAAAATTAATGACAGGTAAAGCAACACATAGTCAAACGCATAATTACCCAATAAGTAAAAATTTATACCAGTTAAATTATTATATAAATAAAAAACCCCAACTAACATTGGTAAAGATACCAATAATGTATAAAATAATAAATAAACCCCCGCTTGCAAACGCTCAGGCTGGTATCCCCAACCCAAAATTAAAAATAATGTCGGAATTAAACTTCTCTCAAAAAATAAATAAAATATAAAAAGATTCATTCTACTAAAAGTTAAAACCAAAAAAATTAACAAAATTAACACATTAAATAAAAATAAACCATAATAATTATGATGCTTATTAACAGCCTCACTAGCAGTAATCATCAAAGCACAAATTCAAAGATTCAGTAAAATAAACCATAGGAATAACATCAACCTATAAAAATAAGGAAATTTTACAAAATAGTTACCCAATAATTTCCGCAATAAAAAAAAAGAACACAAAAGTAAATCTGAACCGTCCAAAACGAACTTTCTATAAAACAAAGAGGCCCAATAAAAAGAGTTATAAGGACTAATTTTAACATTGTAACACATTAAATGTTTGAAAATAATCATTCCCATGAGTACGAATCATAGACACCAAAACAGAGAGCCCCAAAGCTCCTTCACAAACTCTAAAGGTTAAAAATACTATACTAAAAAATCTTCTATAGTCTATTAAATTTAAAAAAATAAATAACAAAAAAAATAAACTCAATACCACATATTCTAAGCTCAAAAGCATAGATAACAAATGCTTACGATTAGACACAAACACAAAAACGCCTACTAAAAACAAAATACAGGGCAATCCACAATACATTCCTATTAACATTAGTTTTAATAGTTTAACAAAAACATTGGTCTTGTAAATCAAAAATAAGAATTAATCTTTTAAAACTTCAAGAGAAAAGAAATTACTTCATCATTAATCCCCAAAATTAATATTTTAATTAAACTACCTCCTGATATGATACAACTCTTCTTATATACAACAACTTTTATCTCAAGACTAGTCTTCATCCAAATAAACCACCCATTAGCAATAGGACTAACATTACTGATCCAAACCCTACAAGTCTGTATATTAACAGGACTAATAACAAAAAGATTCTGATTCTCCTACATCTTATTCTTAATTTTTCTAGGAGGAATACTAGTTTTATTCATCTACGTAACCGCCTTAGCATCAAACGAAATATTTACACTGTCAATAAAATTAACAACAACCTGCTTAGCATTACTTATAACTCTTATACTAATCTCCGTAATTATAGATAAATCATCAACAACCCAATTTATCCCCAACCTAGAAATACTACCTACTAACGCATTATCACTTACCCCAGAAAACTCACTAAACCTACACAAACTCTACAATTCACCCACAAACATCATCACAATTATTTTAATAAACTACCTATTAGTAACCCTAATCGCAGTTGTAAAAATTACCAACCTATTCTATGGACCCCTACGAATAATAAACTAATGAACAAACCTCTTCGAACCCAACACCCACTACTTAAAATTGCAAATAATGCCCTAGTAGATCTCCCAGCACCAATCAATATTTCAGCTTGATGAAATTTTGGGTCACTACTAGGACTGTGCTTAATCATCCAAATCTTAACAGGGCTATTCCTAGCTATACATTATACTGCAGACATCAACCTAGCATTCGATAGAGTAAACCACATCTGCCGAGATGTCAACTACGGTTGGCTACTACGAACCACACATGCCAATGGTGCCTCTTTTTTCTTTATTTGCATCTACCTACACATTGGGCGCGGTATCTACTATAGCTCCTACTTATTCACCCCAACATGATTAGTGGGGGTTCTAATTCTATTCCTAGTTATAGCCACAGCTTTCATAGGCTATGTTCTACCTTGAGGTCAAATATCATTCTGAGGGGCCACAGTAATTACTAACCTACTCTCTGCCATCCCCTATCTAGGAATTGATTTGGTTCAATGAGTATGAGGGGGGTTTGCAGTAGATAACGCAACCCTCACACGATTCTTTACCTTCCATTTTATTTTACCCTTTATTGTCCTAGCTATGACCATAATCCACTTATTATTCCTACACCAAACAGGATCAAATAACCCAGTTGGATTAAACTCAAACATAGACAAAATCCCATTCCATCCATACTTCTCATTCAAGGACATCGTCGGATTCATTATCATAATAATAGCCCTACTTCTGCTAACACTAACCAACCCCTACTTACTAGGCGACCCAGATAACTTCATCCCAGCCAACCCCCTGGTAACCCCTGTCCATATCCAACCTGAATGATACTTCCTATTCGCCTATGCAATCCTACGTTCAATCCCCAATAAACTAGGAGGGGTAATCGCCCTAGTATTATCAATTGCAATCCTTGCCATCCTCCCCTTTTACCACTTAAGAAAATTCCGGGGAATTGAATTCTATCCAATTAACAAAATTATATTTTGAAGTATAGTAGTAACAGTAATTCTACTAACATGAATCGGAGCCCGACCTGTAGAAGAACCGTACGTACTAGTAGGACAACTACTCACAATTATTTATTTTATATACTACCTCATCAATCCTCTAATCGCCAAGTGATGGGATAGTCTAATTAACTAGTTAATGAGCTTGAATAAGCACATGTTTTGAAAACATAAGATAGGAATCAACTTTCCTATTAACCTTACTAAATATAATTACATATATATAACAAATCAACACTAACTTTAACCCAATAATAAATAGATAAAAAGTTTAATGAAAAAGGTAAAAAACTCTTTCAAGCTAAATATATTAATTTATCATAACGAAACCGAGGTAAAGTCCCCCGAGCTCAAATGAAAACAAATGAAATAAATGTTAACTTAACATAAAATATAACATTAAATACATCACAACCTAAAAAAATTACACAAAATAGCATACTCATAAATAAAATTCTAGCATATTCAGCTATAAAAATTAAAGCAAAACCCCCTCTTCTATATTCAATATTAAACCCAGAAACTAACTCCGATTCACCTTCTGCAAAATCAAAAGGAGTACGATTAGTTTCAGCTAAACAAATACAAAATCAAACCAAACTAATAGGAAATAAAATTACCAAAAATCAAATACTTTTTTGATAATAAAAAAAGTCTAAAATATTATAACTTCCAATTAAAAATACAAAAGATAATAAAACTAATGCTATTCTAACTTCATAAGAAATAGTTTGTGCCACAGCCCGTAAGCCCCCTAATAATGCATAATTAGAATTAGAAGATCAACCAGCAATTATAACAGTGTATACCCCTAAACTAGTACAGCATAAAAAAAATAACAAACCTAAATTAAATGAAAACAGCTTAACAAATAAAGGAATGCATAACCAAGCAACCAAAGATAAAAATAAAGAAAAAATAGGAGAAAAATAATAAGAAATGTAATTTGATAAAAGAGGATAAGTCTGCTCCTTAGTAAATAACTTAATTGCGTCACATAAAGGCTGGGGAATCCCTATAAATCCAACCCTATTAGGACCCTTACGAATCTGAATATAACCCAACACCCTACGCTCCAATAAAGTTAGAAAAGCAACACTTACCAGTACACAAACTACCAAAATTAATCCCCCAACAATAGATAAAATAAATTCTATAAAAAACAAGTACTATTTGTAATTTACACCTACATAAATAAATTCTAAATTTATTGCACTAATCTGCCAAAATAGCAAATAAAATTAATTATATTCTACTATAAAAATATTATTATTCCAATACTTGGTCCTTTCGTACTAAAATATTGTAATTTATTAAAGATAGAAACCAACCTGGCTCACGCCGGTCTGAACTCAGATCATGTAAGAATTTAAAAGTCGAACAGACTTTATATTTAAGCGGCTACACCTAAAAATATCTCTTAATCCAACATCGAGGTCGCAAACTTTTTATCGATATGAACTCTCCAAAAAAATTACGCTGTTATCCCTAAAGTAACTTAATCTCATAATCACTAATAACGGATCAATAAATCATAAATCAATGAACCAAATACAATTAAAAGTTAATTAAATTTTAATATCACCCCAATAAAATACTCCCCAATATAAAAATAAAATAAATCTACAAAACTTAAATAAAGTAAAGTATAAAGATTTATAGGGTCTTCTCGTCTTTTAACAACATTTTAGCTTTTTAACTAAAATATAAAATTCTATTATAAATTTATATGAAACAGCTTATACCTCGTCCAACCGTTCATACCAGCCTCCAATTAAAAGACTAATGATTATGCTACCTTTGCACAGTTAGAATACTGCGGCCCTTTAAATACCTCAGTGGGCAGGCCAGACTTTTAAAATAACTCAAAAAGACATGTTTTTGTTAAACAGGCGGGTAAAAAATTTGCCGAATTCTTTATATAAACTTATCATAAAAAATTACTTAAACACAAAATATACTAATTCTATCATTATTTCTTCCTATAATTTATTAATAAGAAAATTTCTATAAATAAATTAAAATATAATAAATAATATAATTCATAAAATAATTTATAACAAACTTCAAAACGATTGCTAATTCTAAGCATACACTTTATATTAACCCCTATTAATTTTTAACAATATATCTAAAAGCTTATCCCTTAAGATATTCAAATTAATAAAACTAAAGGTTAGAAAATTAACCAAAAGCGTCAAAAATTTGTAAATTAAATTTATTTCTAAAAAACCAGATACCCCTAATAAACGAATAACATTTCATTTCTACTAATTTATTACAAATAATTATGATACATTAACTTCCATAAATTAGTAACTCTTATTACATCGAGATCAATAAACATAACTATTAACTATTTGATAAACCCTGATACCCAAGGTACAACAAACTAGATTTTCTTCTGGCACAAAAATTTTTCAACTTATTTCAACATTCTTTCACAATACCAATTAACTATTATAAACATTATTTTTTCATCAAAAACTACTAAAACATTCTACTATAAAATTACTTTTAATATTTCATTTTAAACAACAAAATAAATAAATAAATAAATACTGTTCAATCTATATTGATTTGCACAAAAATCTTTTCAATGTAAATGAAACGCTTTACTAAATAAGCTTTAAATTGTCTTTCTAGATACACCTTCCGGTACATCTACTATGTTACGACTTATCTTGCCTTAATAGCAAGAGCGACGGGCGATGTGTGCATATTCTAGAGCCAAAATCAAATCTACAATCTACAAAATTTTACTATCAAATCCACCTTCACTAATATATTTCAAAATTAGATCCGTATAAATAAAAACACTGTAATCCATCTCTCCTTAACCATAAGCTACACCTTGATCTGATATAAGCTCTAATATAAAATATAGAAAATTATTATTCTAATAAAATAATCTGATACGACGGTATATAACTGAAAAACAGGATCAAGTAGGGTTCATCGGCGGATTATCATTACAGGACAGATTCCTCTGAACAGACTAAATACGGCAATTTTTAGGTTTCAAGAAACATAACTACTACTACTCTAGCACTTATAACTACTTTTAAATATAGGGTATCTAATCCTAGTTTATAATTAAAATTTACAAGCCTCAAAATCACTTAAAATAAAAATTCTTAGATTTAAAATTTCACCTAACAAATCCAACACTATTTCTAACAAACATTTAAACTCATACTGAAACAGTTTTATTTGCATTATTTGTGTAACCGCGGCTGCTGGCACAAATTTAGCCAATACTAAATGAAATTACTATATCCAAGCCTCCTTGATTTATAATTCTTCTTACTGAGACTACAGATAAACCCCACTTACTATTAAAATAAGTAAATATACACGCAAAAACTTACATATAAAATAAATCAATAATAAAACCTCAAGCCAAAATAAAACTTTAATATTAAATAAATATTAGAAACAACAAATTAAACCGCTTAATAATAAAGATACATAAATAATTAACATTAACTAAACATCCAATAAAATAATCCGACACATTAATAAAATAGATTAGTATCATCTACTAGACAGCAATCCCCCCAAGCAATCCGCCGTTTTTCATTAAAAGTTTAAAAGGAAATAATCTCAAATTGAGCAAAGTTTTTTCTTTTATTTAGTATCAATTATTTACACACGGTTATTAATTAACCTTACAAATTAAATAAACACAAATAATAAAAAATAATAAAATTCCAACTAAAATAATAATTAAATAAAATAATAAAAAAAATTAAATTAATTTATAAAAACTTAATTAACATAATAATTTCACTATAATTACTATTAATAACGCTTAGAGATTTAAACTTAATTCAAAATTTATTATTTTTATAAATATTAATTTTATTAAATAAATACTTACAAATAATTAATATTAACTAAACACCCAATAAAATACACTGACATACAAATAAAATAGATTAGTATCATCTCTAGACAGCATCCCCCCAGGCATCGGCGGTTTTTCATAAAGTTTAAGAATATCTCAAATGACAAAGTTTTTCTTTATTATATCATATTACCACGGTATATTACTCTACATTAATAACCATATAATATAGTCACTGAAATATATAATAATATAGAAATAGTAGTTAAACTAGTACTAACTTACTATCATAACCTGAGTCACTGATCAATATATTTATTAAAATTTATTTTATTAATATACCCTAATTTAAAAAAAAAACCCTTAGGTGTCAAAAATGAATACCAATTTGTTCCCTTTTTTTGGTTTAAAATTAATTTACCCTTTTTAACCATTTTTTAAAATTTTTCCGAAAAAAAAAATTTTTGGTTTTCCCCTTTTTTTTTTTTTTAAGGGGTTTTTTTAACTTTGGGGGTTTTTTTGGGCCTTTTAAATTCCCTTTTTAAATTTTCCCCTTTTTAATTATTCCCCCTAACCCCCCTTTTTTAAAAAAAAAAAAACTTTTTTAAATTAACCCAAGGGGTCCCCTTACCCTAAGTTTAAAAAAAAAAAAAAAAAAAAAAAAGGTTAGGGAATCGACCTATTACAAATGAAATAAGCTGTTTCCATT